TTTTTCCATAGAAATGTGTTCGCTCAAGAAAGACTCCAGAAGATATTGATCGTAAATAAGAAGACTGTTTACGAAGAAACAGGAATAGATATTCGCATTCATATACATAAGAATTATGTAGGAACCAAAAGAATCTTTTCTTTCTTTTTGAAAATACGTAAATGGATTTCTTTGAAGTAAAGAGACTATTCAAATTATGATATTCGTGGAAAAAAAATCGCAATAAATGCAAAGAAGGAACATCTTTGATCCAACATTGAAGGATTTGAACCAAGATTTCCAGATGGATGGGATGGGGTATTAGTAGATCTGACACATAATTTAAATGCGATAATTTATCCTCTAAAAAGGGAAATATTGAATGAATAGATCGTAAATTCTGAGATTTTGGTATTCTTTTTTCTTCAAGGGAAGATACTAATTGCGACGAGAATGGAATTTCCAGAATGACTCCAAAACCTTCTGATACCATTTGAGAAGAAAAATGAGAAGAAAAAGAATTCTTGTGCTCCCAAGATCCATTTTGGTTAGAATAATTCACCGAAGAAATCAAAGATTTCTGTTGATACATTCGAATAATTAAACGTTTCACAAGTACTAAACTAAATTTACTGTCATAACCTAGAAATTCCACAGGTTCGTAAAAAATCAAACTATTTAAGCTATGATAATGAGCAAGTGAGTAAATATACTCCTGAAGGAGTAGCGGATATAGGAAGTTTTGTTGCCGAAATCTATCTTTTTTCAATCTAAATATCCTTGTAATTTGTAATTCTGCTATTGAAATACATTTCTAATGTAACCAAAAAAGAGAGGCACTTCTTGTGTTATGAAATGATACATAGTGCAATATGGTCAGAACGGCGTATGCGATAGAAGAATAAATTCTTCTATTATTCTAAGAAATAATTCTAATAAGATATTCTAATACTAATAATATAGTCTATTATTAATATATATATATATACTTTTATACTGTACTTTGATGTAAAAAACATAATGAGAATTTAAGAAGTAAAAGATTATATAAAAGTCAGAACAAATAAAGAATATATACCCCGGAGACAGAGAGCCCAATCTACAGATCTTTTTCCTTTCCCTTTCTATCCAATTTGGTTTTCTTTTCCTTGTTAATATAACTAGAATAACAATAAAAGAAAAAGAAAGAAAATAGAAAATAACAATAAGAAAAAGGGGTAAAAATCTTTTATTTTCGCAACCCAATCACTCTTTTGACTTTGGAAAAGATTCTTTTTTTATCACTATACTATTTCTTCTACACATCCGTCTCCAATCCACAATAAAGAATAATTAGGATTCATAAAAAAAAAGAATCAATGGTCCACTCACAATTTACAAGAGAACCTTTTCCCGCATCAGGCACTAATCTATTTTTAACGTATAATTAGTAATTCGATCGGGTAATCATTCAAATTAAGAAAGGAAGCTCGTTTCTTTTTTGTCTTACTCGAATTGGAGCCATAAGGCTCTATCCATTTATTCACTAGACCCGAAATACTTTACTGAACTTAAAAATTGTTATAAAAAGAAAAATTCTCGTTCTATTTCTATTATGAGTACTAGAAATCTTATTTTTCTATGATTATATTATTCTTTTTTCTTTTCTGTTTACGACATGCTTTTTTTTCCATTCATTACCTTTCAGGATCAGTCGCGGTCTTATAAACTTTACCAATAGTCTAGACGAATTCCTTCATCCAAATGTGTAAAAGATCATAGTCGCAATTAAAAGCCGAGTACTCTACCGTTGAGTTAGCAACCCGGATCAATATGAGGTGTAGATATGATCGAAATAAAAAAAATCCAGCAAACTCATCCATTTTACTAATTTTACTAAAGTGAAGGAAAGATCCAATAAGGGAATGGGGATAAAAAGATCTATTTATATACGATCAAATTATATTTGTTTGAGACGCCATTGTCAATATGAATGGACTTTTTAGAAAACAAATTTCAAGAAATTATATAGAAATTTGTGTTGGATTAGCACAACATAAAGAAGAAATAAGAACTTTGAGCGGAAAAAAAAGAAGGAATTAAGGAAAAGGTAAAAATAGAAAAAATAGCGGCTTTCTTTAATCAAAAAAAGAAAGGTACAATACAAATACAAGAAGAACCCCCCTTGTTGGGGGGTTCGACAAAAAGAAACAAGAAAAAAATACGAATAAGAAAAAGAAGAATAAAATAAGTATGAATAGAACAAAAAAAGAAGAAACTTTGAATAAAGAATTACACAAAGTTAGTTACCCTATCCTTTTTTTATTCACGATTCTTTTTTTTACTTTCTTTTTTATCAAAAGAAACTCGAAATTCTTTAAAGAATTCTGCCTTCCTTAAAATATCATAAACAGTTCCTGTGGGTTGAGCACCTTTTTCAAGGAAATATAAAATAGCAGGAACATTTGAATAAGTTTGATTCTTTATCGGATCATAAAAACCCACTTTTCGAAGATCTCTTCCTTCTCTTCGGGATCGAACATCAATTGCAACGATTCGATAGATGGCTCATTGGGATAGATGTAAATAAAAAATGCCCCCCTAGAAACGTATAGGAGGTTTTCTCCTCATACGGCTCAAGAAAAAATGATTCTAATTTCTAGAATTTTTATTTCTATCTATATAGATAGATAGGAATAAAAATGGATCCATAAAGAATTAGACTGTAATTTGAGCCTTTTTTCCTTCTTTACAGAAAAAGAAAAGAAAATTCATTCGTACTCCTAACTCAAGTTGGGTAGTTTTGAAAGAGTTTGAAAGGAAATCCTTAGAATTTCTTGAGCTGTCTCTAACCTCTTTTTTTGTCTCCTTTCGGATCTATTTTTTTTTTATCATTCTGATCCAATTGTTGAGACTAGTAAAAATAGTGTTTCCTTGTTCCGGAATTTGTTGTCTTTGCTTTGCGCTTTGTGAAATCATTAGGTTTAGACATTACTTCGGTGATCCTTACTCCTTTTCAAAAAGGCAGCAACATACCTTTTGTTTTTTCTATGGAAAAGGGAAAAATAATACGAACGATTGATTCCTTTGTGATACACTCTTGATCGAAACAGTTTGAGAATTTCAACAAATTTGATTTCTTTTTCATTTCAAAAACTTGTTCAAATTTGAACCTCTCCGTTTATCTATATTTCTATATTGATGATCTATTTACAAAGTTGGTCTAACTTATTGATTGTCACTAACCCTAGATTATTCCCCCGATAAATGAATCAATCATTTTTGCTCGAGCTCCATCATATGCTATACCTTTCTATACCATTAGTATCTTTATTTAGCAACCCAAGACAAACCCAATTAGGTTCCTAGCAGAACAAACTATGTCGAGACAAGAGCATCTTCATTCGTATAGAAAATGGTGGATGTCAGAATCCACATCCAATCATGTCCTTCAAGTCGCACGTTGCTTTCTACCACATCGTTTCAAACGAAGTTTTACCATAACATCCCTATAATTTTGATTTTATTTTAAATTGGAACCGTATGCAATTGATTCAATATGGAATAATGAATAGTCATTGGTTGAACCGATACATAATAATCTACACTGAAAAAGAAGTGTTTATCCGGAGATTTCACTTCAAATTACCCCAGATTTTCTCATATGAATAATATCACATGAAAAAAACAAATAAGTTTTAAGCAAACTTATTTACATCTTCAACAAATCTTTCGAGATTGTCCATCAATAAAAGATCCTTCTTTTCCTTTTCAAAAAAGAAAAGAAATTAGAAACCTCAAAAAAAGCCTTTGACTTTCATTTCATTCAAATGAAAAAGAAATCCCCATGAATGGATAAAAGTTTTTAGCCACTTTAACGAAATACTATACTAACTAATAACTATACTAAACTAAATATTTCATTTCAATATTCATAAATATTCAATTATAGAATAATAAGATAATCTTATTAATAAGATTATAGAATATATATTCTTATGTAAGAATTATGTATTTATGTATTAAATTTATGTATTAATATATTCTCATATGAATATTAATCATGAAGTATGATTATTTTCTCATTTTTTATTTATGAAATATGATTTCATGATTATACTATTATTATTTACTTATTATTTACCATCTCCATCTCCATCTCCATCATAGAAAACAAATAATCGTTAACGAAGATAATCACGAATATTTAAGAAAAAAATACTTTAGTAAAAAAGTAAAAAAAAAAGATATGATTCTAATAAGAAATCTTAGAATTCAGTGTATCCAACATGAAACATAAAATTGTTGAATTCAATTTTCAATTTCAATTAGAGAAGAATCCTTCGTTTCTGATGCAAACGATCTGGGACGAAAGGATTCGAACCTCCGAGTAACGGGACCAAAACCCGTTGCCTTACCGCTTGGCCACGCCCCATTTTGATTTGTTCTAAGAAAAACTAAGCTAAATATTGGTTATTCGTCAATAACCAACCAAAAGAAATATAGGACATGTTGTCGCTGGGATTCAACACAATAGATATAGATTAATTGATCATTACTTAGAATTCAATTAAGATATTGTATGAAAATAGAATTCCTTGTATTCTTATTTGATTGGATAATGTAAGGAAGGATTCTTGATTGGGGAGAAGTCAAAGAAAAATCAGAATTTCTTTCTTTTATCTGCTTTTTTCTTTTAAAAAATCCCTCAGAAAAACAACTCAATCCAATCTGATAATTTCTTATCATTTCAATTTCATTTTAATCTTTAAGAACAAAAAAAGAATATTTGTTATGTTTAATATCTTTAGTTTAATCTGTATCTGTCTTAATTCTACCCTTTATTCGAGTAGTTTTTTATTCGCCAAATTGCCCGAGGCTTATGCCTTTTTCAATCCAATCGTAGACGTTATGCCGATTATCCCTTTACTCTTTTTTCTCTTAGCCTTTGTTTGGCAAGCTGCTGTAAGTTTTCGATAAAAAGAAAATCTCGATTCAATTCAGAATTTCTTCGATAAAAAAAAAGATGAGATTTTTCTTCTTAAAATAAATAAGATCAGAAATAAGATTCAGATAAGTCTGGAAATTAGGAACCCTCGATTCAAAAAGCGAAATTCTGATATTTTCTATTGTATATTATATTGAAATTGAATAAGGGTGAATAAGGGTGAATAAGGGAAGGGGGCGATGATCTTTAATCAGCTAATCAACTTATTTCTTCTTTTGTTCTGACCTTTCCTTTATAAGATTCCATACAATATCTAATTATAGATATGGATATGGCAAGAAATCTTTGGTAATGAAAAAATACGAATCTTATTCCATTAGAATATTACAAGAATATTACATTAGAAAGAAATTCGTAAAAATAAATTGAAAAAAAACTTCCTTCTTTTTTCATCTTTAGAGCGTCATATCAAAATAGTGTAGTGTATGTCGTAAAATAGGCGATCTATTTCCTTAAAAAAAAAGATCTTATCTTGGAGATTTGTAATGCTTACTCTTAAACTATTCGTTTACACAGTAGTAATATTCTTTGTTTCTCTCTTCATCTTCGGATTCTTATCTAATGATCCGGGGCGTAATCCTGGGCGTGAAGAATAAAAAAAGAGATGAGATTCGTTTTTACTTTTTTTTCATAGGTATTTCATAGGTAAATGTAGAAATAAATGGAATAGATGCTAGATAAAGAGAAAAGATTCATAAAAGAAAATAATCGAAATTTCTTCCGATTCTAAAATCTCAAGTTATCAGGGGGGTCGGAGAGAGAGGGATTCGAACCCTCGGTACGAATAATTCGTACAACGGATTAGCAATCCGACGCTTTAGTCCACTCAGCCATCTCTCCCCATTCCAAATTGGAAATCTCTCATGTGATTTCACACGTGAAGTGAAGATTGAGAACCATTTTTATTTTCTTCGAAACAGATTTCTCCAATAGAAAGAATACCTTACTTCTTTGATTTTGTACAAAAGGTTCATTTCCCCGGCCTGGTTAAGTATAAGTACTGGCCGGGCCAGTACTTCTTTTGTTCCAACGAAGAAAAATTGTTATTGAAACAAGAAGAGTAATTTTCATTGCCATTCCTAATTCTTAGAAATTAGATAAGATTCTAATAGATAGATTATCTTAGAAATTCTTTAAGAAATTATCTATATCTAGATTAATATAGAATATTCTATATATTCTATAATTCTATCTTAATATGAATATGATATATTCTATATTGAAATATGAAATTGAAATCTAAAATGTTAGAGATTCTATATCTATTCTTAGTATCTTCTAAGTAATTCTAGTAAATTAGAGTCTAAATTAGAATATTTAGTCTTTATAGTAAAAGTGTTCTGTTCTAGTAATATCTAGTATGTTCTAGTAATATCTAGTAATAGTATTAGAGTATAATAGTAATGTAATATAGTACTAATATTTTTAATATTTTTCGTCTTTCTTTTCTTATTCTTAAGTATAAGATTCAGAAATTCATTAATGAAAAACGAATTTCATTATAAATGAAAGTTGAAGTTCAGTATTATATTCATCTGAATAATTCTAATTCACTTAAGAAATCTTAATAAGAAGGAAGTATTAAGAAAGAAAAGAAATAGATCTTAGAAATCTTATAAGAGAAAGAATCTCAAATAGAAAACACATATTTCTAAGATTTTAAATCTTTTACTTGTTCAAAGCAAAGGACAAGCTTGAAAGTTTGAGGCCCAATTTACCCGAATTCAGAAAATCTGGCGGTTCAAGTGAAGGGAAGTTTCAAAAAAAGAATACTTAAAACTTTAGTACACTATTTAAATTATTTAATTAAATTATTTAAATTTGACTAAACTTTTTGCTATTCACCTATTCTTTTTTTTTTCAATCCCGCGCCGCAGCAGAACAAAATACGTGTTAATGCTGGAATTTTCATGATTCTGATGCTATCTTGACTACGTCTGATTCCTTTGTTGGACAAATAGTCCATTCATATCCAATAATGAATATGTAGCGGGTATAGTTTAGTGGTAAAAGTGTGATTCGTTCTATTAACAACTTAAATAGTTAAGGGGTCTTTCCGTTTTTTTCATATTCCGATCAAAAACTTTATTTCTTAAAAAGATTTAATCCTTTCCCCCTCAATAGGACATTTGAGGAAAGAATATACATTCTCACGATTTCTATCCAAAAGGCAATCAGAATCTTAATAAAAAATTTGGATTATGGAGTCGAGAAGCATAATTTTTTTGATTGGTTCAATTTTTCCAATTGAATGAGTATGAATAAAGGATCTATGGATGATAGTACAAAACTTTCAATCGTAACTAAATCTTCAATTTTTGCGCTGAAAAAGGGGGAGATTGAAGCCAAATAGCTAGAAAATGATGGTTTTGGTTTACTAGAACCCTCGGCTTCTTGTTTCAGCTCGGTAGAAACAAAATTATTTTCCTTAGGATCCCACGAGTAGAAAAGAAATAGGGAACGAAGTAACTAGACTAGAGACTAGAAAGATTTGATAGAATCCCCCTCTTCTAGAGGGATCATCTAAAAAGCAA